CATACGTATTTTTTATTTTCGAATGGATTTACATCTTTCATGAATGGAAATTTTTTGATGGAGTGAGTAATAGCTCTGGTTGCTCGCTGTTCAAGAATTCTTGTTTAGTCCTACCATCCATACATAGTGTTTTGATCTAAGATTTCAATTCTTCCATGTTTCAGCAGTAACATATTGTTCCATGTCCAAAAGATGGAAGAAACAGGTGTTTCTACGACTCTACCCCCCAGTCAATTCTGTTCCACTTAATCTCTATTTCATGGCCACATATCTTTCAGGCTAAGGACATATCTTTCCGGCTAAGGAATGGGAAACCTTTCTCCTATTCCATGAATCCAATTTTCATTTCATCCGGGAAAAGCCATCTTTTTCTCAACAATGCCTTTGTCATTTGATCCAATAGCGTTCCGTTAGATAGGAAGAGCTTTGATAAATACTGATAACTCTCGGATCTAATATTCGAACGGAGAAATGTATTAGAAAATTCACGTTTGGTTCTAAGCCGTCTCGTGTTATGAATCAACAATTCGAGGTTCTTTTCTTGCTTATTCTCGATAAACCAGTATTTAGACATAGATTTAATAGTATCCTGTTGGACTTGGGAAGTAAGAAGAAAGCTCTTTGACATCTCGTCATCTGCAAAGAATTCTCGATGTGAAAACACAGAGACAGAGGACCGATCTTTGAATAGTAAAAAGAGTATATCCCCAGGGTCCCAAATGAATTGGTTTATTTGAAAAAAGCCTTGTTCTGTAGAACATCTAAGTCGTATCTGGTACTGCATGGCTCTACCACTCTGCAAGAACTCCGAATCGTTCGCTTGAAACTCTTCCTCATCTTGAAACTCATCTTGAAACTCATCCTCATCCTCTTCCTCTTCCTCATCTTGAAACTCATCCTCTTCCTCTTCCTCTTCCTCATCTTGAAACTCATCCTCTTCCTCTTCCTCTTCCTCATCTTGAAACTCATCCTCTTCCTCTTCCTCATCTTGAAACTTATCCTCTTCCTCATAAAGGACCCGCTTGCCCCAAAATGACCCGGCCCAAGAGGGGAATCCTAATTCTCCCACTTCATTCCATTCAGGGGGGTTTACGAAACAATCAAATAGAAAGACCCAAGGGCGCCATATTCTAGGAGCCAAAACTATGTCATTGAATAAACCCCCTCCGTCTTTGTCAAACTCCAATTCGTATTTTCCATAGAGCAATTTCGGATCATAGAGCAATTTCTGATCAAGGATAGAACAAAATCCTTTTTGTATCATATCGAAGGGACTCTTTGGTTTGGGCCGAAGAAGAAATTTCACCTGATCATTATCAAACTGACTCCAATCTTGTTCTGTCCGTGAGGATGCCAACAGAGCGCCTTCTATTTCTACTAGGCCATGAACTAGATCAGAATCATTCTCAACAAGTCCATAATAAGTAATCTCATTTTTTTCATCGGGTCCGGACCAAAGGTCTTGAGCAACCGATCCGGCAGAACAACTCAAAAGATAAAGAAGTATCGTTAATTTCTTCATGCTCGTTCCAAGTTCGAAGTACCATTTGTACAAATAAGAATCCCCTTCGTTACATAATTTCTTCTTCATATAGATAGATATAGGATCTATGGGGCAATTACTTAGAAATCCATTTTGTGCAACAGCCCTTCCTATCTGATAGAAAAGGATCCCATGTTCCTCAACCGATCTTCCACGGGCTCGCAAATCCCAAGTTTGTCTATGAAGAGCAGATCTAATTATATTAGTGTCTAGAATGGATTTCTTCTGTGTAATACTAATCGACAGGGCTTCATTGGTAAGTGCTACAAGATCTGGTACATTGAAACCCATGGGTATGGGCCCGAATCCATTAGTATGGAACATTTTCTTTTCCAAGTGAAATCCCCTACTATATGAAAGAGTGAAAAAGTGCTTTCGTTGTTCTGGAATACTAAGCCTTCGTATCTTAATGCATGTATTTAATTTATCCCCAGCTATTAGAAAGGGATCCACTTTTTGGGGAAGATGAGTCGAAGCAATAACAAGACTATTTCCAGTGGAACATCTTTCACAATCCCTGGAGAGATAGTTCACTAATAGACCGAGGGATAAGTAGTGCGACTCCTTCCCCTTCAGATCATGAATGTTTGGAATCCATATTATGCAAGGAGACATTGCTTTTGCTAAGTCGAATTGAACGATGAGAGAAAACAATTGGGTTTGTGCCGGCGGTACCCTATACAGAAACACATTCATTTCCGTTAGAAGGTCCAGCTCCCAATCAAGGTCACGGTCGATCTCGTCACTCACATCAATATCGTCACTCACATCAATATCCTCATCCTCATCCTTTTTCTCTTCCTCTTCCTTTTTCTCTTCCTCTTCCTCTTCCTCATCTTGAAACTCATCTTGAAACTCATCACTAAGAAAATCCTTAGGCTCGTTATTCCAGAACTTGTTCAGAACTACTGTAATGAAAGGAACATAGGAGTTTTTCGCTAGGTATTTGACCAAATA